CCTCTTTCCGGACAACACATACAAAGAGACCCGCCAACAGTCAAGTAATTAGTGAACCTATGAGAGACGCTTATAATTAGTTTCTTTCTCTTCTATCTCTCATCTATCTATCTATTTTTTATCTATCTATTTTTTCTTTAGTTATTCACTAGAGCAATTATGATCTGGAAGTCGATCCGGGGCAAGTGTTCGGATCTATTATGACATATCCATGAGGCGCTCAACGGACCTTTTTAATCTTATAAAACCTTTTTCGGACTTTACTTACATTGGTGCAAAAACGATTTTTTTGTGCAACCAGTGTATTGTATTCATATCTTAATTAGAAGTTCCGAGATGGAGTTTTTTTTGTCTTACATAGGTAGAACAAACAATATTACTCTATCCCAAATCACGTGAGCATTCATTACTAAGGGATACTCCAGTATCGATATTTAGTCATTCGAGGGGTTTTTATTAGTTTTAGTAGAAGCAGAAAATAAAATATATATATATATTTTATTTTGCTATATCCGTGTATTACTTATCCTTACGAAATATCAGACAAAATAGAACGATTTTAGAAAGGATATAATGAAATTCTTTGATTGGTTTTTCCCAGAGAGAGAAATGATCCGTTTTATTTGACCGATGGGTCCAACAAAAACAAACAATTACACAATTAAATTAACAATTACAATTAAATTAATATTTTAAAATATTTAAATATTCAAATTGAATAGAAAATCGAATTTAATAATTTAAATGGTAAGGTAATTTATTTAATTAAATGGATTTAATAGAATAAGAATAGAATTTATAGAATTTAATAGTAATAGAATTTTCTAATTTCTAATTCGAATTTCTAATCCTAAAATAATAAATAAACAGAGAGCTCTTGTTCTTATTCGAAACGCCTCGTGATCTTTAACCAATTCTGCGCTTCAATATAATTACCAGGAGTAAGCGCTATAGCCTGTTTCCAATACTCAGCGGCTTGATCGAACCAAGCCTCCGCTATTTCAGAATCCCCCTGTCGAATGGCCTGTTCTCCCCGGTCGGAATAGGCGGGTCAATTCCTTCCCTTAGAACCGTACTTGAGAGTTTCCTACCTCATACGGCTCGGCAGTCAATTCTTTTGGTGTCCCATTTTTTTACCCTACCATATATCCAATTGAATGAGATTTCTCATAGATCTATCGATTTGTCTCGGGTTAACCAAAAGAGGTTAATTACATGAGTTTCAAACTTTAATTTGGATTAAATTAATAATAAGTTTTATCTTTTCTCCCACCTTCAGAAAAATAAAGCATAGGCGTTTCGGGACTATCGTCCGTTAGATTTTTCTGAAAGGTAACTATCTCGGTTTCATATCATATAGAAATTTATATAGAATCCTTGAAAAAGACTTCTTCCTCATAAAAAAGACTTACTGTCTTTGGGATCTGATGCTACACCGCTGCTCAATAACTTAGGGGATCGGCTCTATTACATAAGTTGATTCCTAATTTTTATCTCATATCATGACATAAATAAGCAGTTCTTATTTATTGTATCGGCCCAAAACCTCGCTAATTGATCTTTACGGTGCTTCCTCTATCAATTAGATCCTTTATCCATAGAATAAAGTATCTAAGCATATATATTTCTTCATATTTCGACTTCTATGAAGTTTCTTTTTTTGTTACAGCTGATAAAAATCGTTTTTTAGACGATGCAATATGTAGAAAGCCTGTTTTTTTTTCTAGTATTTTATTTACTAGCGTATTTATTTACTAGCGTATTTGCTCTTTCTTTCCTTTTTTTATTTCTATAGTGGAGATAGTCGCACGTAATGACAGATCACAGCCATATTATTAAAAGCTTGTGGTAAGAACGGGTTTCGTTCTAGTGCTCGAAAATAATATTCTAAAGCTTTTGTATGTTCTCCGTTACTTGTGTGGATAAGGCCTATGTTATAGAGTATATAACTTCGATCATAGGGATCAATTTCTAGTCGCATAGCTTCATAATAATTCTGTAAGGCTTCCGCATAATTTCCTTCGGATTGAGCCGACATCCGTTACGGTCGTCATTCGATTCAAAGAATTCTCCGTTCCAAAACCGTACGTGAGATTTTCACCTCATACGGCTCCTCCTTTATGTGCATAATGAGAATAATCCATGGAATTAAAAAAAAGGTCGAAATATTGTCATTATGAACTGAGCGGGGCTAATGTTTTTACAAGAAATCTCTAGCCAACCCTCTTGCAAAAGATCTTTTCTTAACATCAAGCGTGTTCGTACTAGATAAAAAAGTAAACTCCAACAATTTCTTTGTTCTCAACGCTCCTAAATTTCCAGGAATTAGTCACTTCAACAATCTTCGATGGTTATATGGGTATCCAAAGTACGAACAAGATGGATGTTTGTTGTCCCAACCATTTCTCTTAGTTCCGATCCCGATAAGGAAAAGGAATCATTTATAACAAAGTTTTCGTGTTGTTGATTCCTAGGTGTAGTGCTTCTTCCTCTATGCCGC